AAAAAGAAAATTTTTAGGGAATGCTCGGGCAGAGCAGAAATGGACTGGACCTCTTTTTTTGTTAAAAAAAAAGAATATCTAATGGTACATTTCAATTTGAATTAGGAATTCCGCGTACAAATATACAAATACAAGTGGTTATTAATTAAATAACCATCTGATCATATATGTAATTCTGTATTACAAATTACAATAAAGAATTAAGAATAAAGAAGGAGGATTTAAAATGCGAGATCTAAAAACATATCTCTCCGTGGCACCAGTAGTAAGTACTCTATGGTTCGGGGCTTTAGCGGGTCTATTGATAGAGATCAATCGTTTATTCCCGGATGCATTGATATTCCCCTTTTTTTCATTCTAGTTATTGACACGGGAAGGGGTGAAGAAGATTAGAGATACAAGCAAATATTTGTGATTACTTTCTCCTTCTTTTTTTTTTAGAATTCGAAGTTAGAAAAGATAAAGAATAAAGTCGGATTCGGCCTCAGTGAAACTCGGAATTCGGTCCAGGCTTCAATTGAATTTCATTAATAAGAAATTCAAAATGAAATTAATAATCAATTTCATTTCTATTAAATAATAGGATAGGGTGAGACCAGAAATGGAAATGTAATGGCTAGGGCGGGGCAACAATATCATACAGGATACTTAAATGAAAACTGAAATACTGTACTGTGATTCTAAATATAGTTAGAAATCATTGTATTACTTAATTATTACTATACTATATTGATTGGAACGAGATCCTTCCTAATTTGATTTCGAGTTAGCAACTTCAATTTTTTTTTCGTTCCTTTCTTCTTCTTCGCTTCGAATCGTAAAATAGAAGAGTTAAGTGAATCAAAAACCCAAAGGAGGTTCATGGCCCATGGCCAAGGGTAAAGATATCCGAATAAGAGTTATTTTGGAATGTACCAGTTGTGTTCGAAACAGTGTTAATAAGAAATCAACAGGTATTTCCAGATATATTACTCAAAAGAATCGACACAATACGCCTAGTCGATTAGAATTGAGAAAATTTTGTCCCTGTTGTTGCAAACATACGATTCACGGGGAGATAAAGAAATAGAGAAAATCGATCGCTTGTGTGTCACCCCTCCAAGGAACATGAAAAATGATATATTTTTTCATATTGTTATAAATTCTATTAGAAATTGTATTGTATATATAATATATAACATATAAAATATATTTAAATAAACATATAAAACATATATTTCTATTTATTAAAAAATAGAAATAAATCCAATTTTGTAAGAAATAGGATTTTCGGGATAAGGAATAAGCAAACCATGGATAAATCTAAGCGACTCTTTCTTAAATCCAAGCGATCTTTTCGTAGGCGTTTGCCCCCGATCCAATCGGGGGATCGAATTGATTATAAAAACATGAGTTTAATTAGTCGATTTATTAGTGAACAAGGAAAAATATTATCTAGACGGGTGAATAGATTGACCTTAAAACAACAACGATTAATTACGATTGCTATAAAACAAGCTCGTATTTTATCTTCGTTACCTTTTCTTAATAATGAAAAACAATTTGAAAAAAGCGAGTCGGCCGCTAGAACTACTGGTCTTAAAACAAAAAAAAAATAGGGTTACTCCTCAATTGAATTCAAATTCCAATCTAAACTCAAATCAAATGTGGATTGAGGTTTTGTTCGAAAACTACGACAATCCAATTTGGATTATCATGTTGTAAGAAAAAAGAGAATCGGTGAAGAAGACTAAATCTTTTTTTATTGAACGTGGTTGTTCATTTTGACGACTTTCTCATATGATTCTATTTTTTCATACAAATCTCTACTCTACCTTCCCGGAGTTCAGTCTCCGGGGAATTTTGTTTTATGATCTCATTGGAAATCATATAAAGACAATTCCTATTTAATATAGCTATTTGTGCAAGTATTTTACGATTAAGAAGCAACTGCCTCTTGTACAGATTATACATTAATATACTATAACTATAGTATATCTTTTTTCTATTTTCACGAATTACTGCATTTATTCGACTGATCCACAAACGACGAAAATCCCTTTTTTTCCTATCTCTATCCCGATGAGCCGAAACCAAAGCTTTTATTTTCTGTTGAGTAATAGTTCGAGTAAGTCTTGAATGAGCCCCTCGAAAGCTTGATGTAAATAAACGAATTTTTGTCCTACGTTTCCGAGCTATATATCCTCGTTTAATTCTGGTCATTGAATAAATGAAACTTTGATGAATAACTATTTGATTTCTTTTCTTTCAGTTATTCTTTTCCCTTTACTAGTCTCTTAATAATTACTAGTCTATTAATAATTACTAGTCTATTAATAAGAAAAACGGATTCTTCCAATGTATAAAATAAGAAATTCCAATGGCTTTTGCTACTATAACCTTCCCAACCACGATTTTTTCTTTTTATTTCTAAGCATTTAACCTCGAAATAAGAAATTGTATTGATACTAGGTATCAAAAAAGCATATTCAATTAAATAGAAATGGATAAAGAAATAGTGGATTCCATCGTTTCTATGGTTACTTCTTAAACGACGAGGTCCTCTCTATACACCGGAGCCCCTTCCCTCATTTAATCAATGCTATTGTTAACTTGTACAGTTCACACTCTTTGGCTCTACCCATGAAATAGCTAGTAATAGGTCTTTCACAACGAAATCTAACTATACAGTAACGGTATTTAAGTATGAAGATTAGCTGAGTAGCTGACCCTGTTAGTCCGTTCTTACAAGAATAAGGGCATAATCTTTCCGCTTTTTCGTTTTGAAATAGGATTTCCCCTGCTTAATGGATAAGCATTTGCTACCAATGGGGAAGTCTTTCTCATCTGAAATTGAAAAATTGAGGTGATTGGATTTGCACCAACGGAAACCATAAATTTGATACACAATAGAAATAGAAGGAATTATTAATAGATTTTTTTTTAAGATAGTGAATGGAGTTCTTCCATTCTATCCTAACCGATCCCTGATACTGGAATAATTTGTTTCCTCTCTTTTGTCTTAGTCCATGATCGGAACGAGTCGCACATACACCCTAGTACATGTTCCTCGGCGCTGAGGGCATCCCCGAAGGGCGGGGGATTTCGTGACATTTCTGATTGGCTGTCTTGTGTTTCTAATAAGTTGTTTAATAGTTGGCATGTTGAATCGTATACATAATGAGCTGGTTTAGATCAATCCTAACCCGATGATTATGAATTACTTATATTCTATATTAATAGATTAATTAATAAATCTATTAAATCTGGTAACTGGTAAGAAGTAAGAAGATAAAATCTCAAATTGTGTATTTGTGCGGAATCCCTGCTAATTTTTTTATTCAACCGCTACACGATCAACAATTCCATGAGCTTGGGCTTCGGCTGCTGACATAAAAACATCCCTTTCCAGATCTTCGGATACAACCCATAAAGGTTTGCCCGTTCTTTGTACATAAACCCTTGTGATAGTTTCGCGCAGTTTCAGTAGTTCTTCCGCTTCCAGGATAAATTCTCCCGTTTGTGCCTCATAAAAAGAACTTGCGGGTTGATGGATCATTACCCTGACGATATAACATAATAAATGGTTCCTCTATCTCGCACGATAAGTCGAGAGGAGAGATAAAGAATAATAAAAAAAAAGATCGAATTGAACAACCGTACGGGCATCTTTTGCGTATTGCATACGGCTCTACTATGGAATTGATTTTGACCTTCCATCGAAGAAATAGAAAAGATGGACGGTCTATCAGACCTAGATCGGTAAATGATCCAATAACCACCCTTCCTTTTTTTGTTTTGGAGTAGTTAAAAAATACTATGATGGTTCCGTTGCTTTATTATTTCGTCTGTTATTCAGCAATCCCAAAGTTTCTTTTTTTTTTTCAAATAAGTTATTAAGTTATATAAGTAAAAAAAAATCTTGTTTTTTTTTTCATATTCTTTCCTAACATAAATATTGTTAAATGTTAAAAGCTTTCCGGTGTGAAAACAAAAAAGTTTGTGACGCTGAACTAGGCTCCTGATAGATCAGATAAAATAGGAAATACCCGTTTTCTCATACTACTCTTTCGATACATAATCGAATGGTTTTGAAAAATTTTCGCATATCGAATTCGAAGTGCCATGCTATTATTACTTAATATTCATATGGCGAAGGCATAGTCTTCTTTTTTTTTTCTCAAATAAAAGACTCATTGGCGCCAAGCGTGAGGGAATGCTAGACGTTTGGTAATTTCTCCTCCTGCCAGAAGAAAAGATCCCATTGAAGCGGCTAATCCCATGCATACTGTCTGTATATCTGGTTGCACAAATTGCATAGTATCATAAAGAGCTATTCCGGGTATTACCCATCCGCCCGGAGAATTTATAAACAAATAAAAATCTTTGGTATCATCCTCCATACTGAAATATATCATAAGGCCAATAAGTTGATTCGATATCTGACTATCAACCCCTTGGCCTAAAAAAAATATTCTTTCTCGATAAAGTCGGTTGATTAGGATAAAATTTTATCCCTTAGGAGCCGTACATGCACCTTTTGATGCATACGGTTCACCAAAAATCGCGAAAAAGCATCAATGTGTAGATTTCAACCCTCTTTCTTTTTTCATAGCGGACTCTTTCGAACTTATAACGAAAATTTTCTTACATTTTTCAAGAAAGACGGCTTTTGACCCGTTTATCTATATTAATCTATATTATAATAAAAAATAATGTATTAAACACTTATTGAACTAACTTCTCATTGATGTATTGTTTTCATCGAGATCGAATCCAAATCACGATGTAATTTTCTTGTTTCGGAATGGGCTTCTTCAATTCTTTTAGGTTTCTGTTCTACTCCGAGTAAAGATCTACCCGATTTTGATTTGCACATATAGCACAAATATTCCAATACCACGTCTTTTTGCTACGACTTCTTTTTTTTTCTTCAATTTATTTCATGTTTTCCAGCAAATACAAATATATGATAGAAGTAGGAATCGTAGATATATTACCAATTGGGTTTTTTTCTAAACAGAGCCTGGATGCTTCATTTTATTGGTCCAACCAAGCCAACCATAAATTATTGTAAATTGCTAATATTAATCTGGATATCTCCCCCAAAAATGGATCTAATTACACTTCATTACATTTCACGCTCCAAATTTTTGCTGATTCAATCAATCTTTTTTGGGGTGAAAGAGAGGATATCTCGATCGGGGAAGAGAACGGGGAAATCCCATATGCCCCAATATATCTGACAAGTCGCACTATACGTCAACCCAAGTTGCATCTTCCTCTCCAGGAATTCGAAAGGGTACTCTTGGAACACCAATAGGCATTAAATGAAAAAAGAATTAAATTAAGTAGTATATCTCGCTTTGATGCGGAAACGTAACAATGGGTTTATTGTTTTAATAATGATTGGTCTTTATTATATTTTATAGATGGAAGAAATTCGTAAAAAAATCCTAAATACAAAAGGAAGACCAAGTGATTAAAGGAAAATTCTTACGAATAGGTCCTTTGAGTGATGAACAAATATGTCTGCATTCACTGATATAAAGATATAAACACTCATATAAAATATGGTCAACCCCCCCTCCCCTCCACCATTGCGTATTGTTACTTATCGGGTATAGAATAGATCTGCTTCTTTTGTTCCTACGAATAGAATTCTTCCATTATTACTATTACTAAAAAACTAGAACAAATATTCATCTTTTACTCGAGATAATCCACTGAAAAGAGAGGATCCATAGTATAGTTTTTTACAGTGCAATAAAGTTACATAGTGTCCATTTTTTGTTGATATAAGAGGTATTTTCATGGGTTTGCCTTGGTATCGTGTTCATACCGTCGTATTAAATGATCCCGGCCGTTTGCTTTCTGTCCATATAATGCATACAGCTCTGGTTGCTGGTTGGGCCGGTTCGATGGCTCTATATGAATTAGCCGTTTTTGATCCCTCTGACCCTGTTCTTGACCCAATGTGGAGACAAGGTATGTTTGTTATACCCTTCATGACTCGTTTAGGAATAACCAATTCATGGGGTGGTTGGAGTATCACAGGAGGGACTATAACGAATCCAGGTATTTGGAGTTACGAAGGTGTGGCCGGCGCACATATTGTGTTTTCTGGCTTGTGCTTTTTGGCGGCTATCTGGCATTGGGTATATTGGGATCTAGAAATCTTTTGTGATGAACGTACAGGAAAACCTTCTTTGGATTTGCCCAAAATTTTTGGAATTCATTTATTTCTTTCAGGGGTGGCTTGTTTTGGTTTTGGCGCATTTCATGTAACAGGATTGTATGGTCCTGGAATATGGGTGTCCGATCCTTATGGACTAACCGGAAGGGTACAATCCGTAAATCCCGCATGGGGTGTGGAAGGTTTTGATCCTTTTGTTCCAGGGGGAATAGCCTCTCATCATATTGCAGCAGGGACATTGGGCATATTAGCGGGGCTTTTCCATCTTAGTGTCCGTCCACCCCAACGTCTGTACAAAGGATTGCGTATGGGAAATATTGAAACCGTCCTTTCCAGTAGTATCGCCGCTGTATTTTTTGCAGCTTTTGTTGTTGCTGGAACTATGTGGTATGGTTCAGCAACTACTCCGATTGAATTATTTGGCCCCACTCGTTATCAATGGGATCAGGGATACTTCCAGCAAGAAATATATCGAAGAGTTGGTGCTGGGCTAGCCGAAAATCAAAGTTTATCAGAAGCTTGGTCTAAAATTCCCGAAAAATTAGCCTTTTATGATTACATTGGCAATAATCCGGCAAAAGGGGGATTGTTTAGAGCGGGCTCAATGGACAATGGGGATGGAATAGCTGTTGGGTGGTTAGGACACCCTGTCTTTAGAGATAAAGAGGGGCGTGAACTTTTTGTACGTCGTATGCCTACTTTTTTTGAAACATTTCCGGTTGTTTTGGTAGACGGAGACGGAATTGTTAGAGCCGATGTTCCTTTTCGAAGGGCGGAATCGAAGTATAGTGTTGAACAAGTAGGTGTAACTGTTGAGTTTTATGGTGGCGAACTCAATGGAGTCAGTTATAGTGATCCTGCTACTGTGAAAAAATATGCTAGACGTGCTCAATTGGGTGAAATTTTTGAATTAGATCGTGCTACTTTGAAATCTGATGGTGTTTTTCGTAGCAGTCCAAGGGGTTGGTTTACTTTTGGACATGCTTCGTTTGCTCTGCTCTTCTTTTTTGGACACATTTGGCATGGTGCTAGAACCTTGTTCAGAGATGTTTTTGCTGGTATTGACCCAGATTTGGATGCTCAAGTCGAATTTGGAGCATTCCAAAAACTTGGAGATCCAACTACAAGAAGACAAGTAGTCTGATACAACATTGTTTTGTTCCTTTTGGACTTTATTGTATTTTTGTGATTTGAATTTGACATAGGGAATCGGATAAATCTTGATTTGACTCGTTATTTTTACTCTTGTTCTTTCTTTTTCTTTATCCGAGAGACGATCCCAAATAAACAGGTATGAAAGCTATAATTGTAAACCACGATCAAAT